TAAAATGTTATTTCTCTATACTACTTTTTTTGTTTGGGTGATCGGTCACTTGATTTGTATAAAATGGGTTGAATTTTTAACATTATGGCTACAGAAAAACTATTCGGCTTTTCTGATTCTTACTCATCAACTGTACCTGCAAGATAAGATCAAGAAGATCAGATCCCGGACTATATCTATAGCAAAAATATTTGAGTATAAACCGGATCCTGTTATGAAACCCGGGATCTATCGTGAGTCACAAACAATCGACGACATGATTCAAATCTTAGCAACGATTCTGTTTATCGTTGCGCTGTATTTGTTGGGAAAATCCCCAACACCTTTTGTTCCGCACAGTCCATCAGCGCCTAATGCAGTCGAGCTAGCAAGGATGTCACGCCTAGAGGAAGAAGCCAAAGTGCAAAGAGAAATAGAAGATAGATTCTATCCATTAGAGGACTTCGAAGAAGAACAAAAGAAAGACGAAAAGTCAGCTGACGAAGAAAAAAAAAGGGCTGTAGAGGAAGAGAATCAAGAAATTTTGGATCTCGAAGAGGAAGAGAATCAAGAAATTTTGGATCTCGAAGAGGAAGAGAATCAAGAAATTTTGGATATGGATGAAGAAAAAGGATTTGAAAATACCCTTTATACTTTCTTTTCGGATTGCTTTTTCGAGTCCTTTTCCTTTTATGCTTTCCTTTTCAACCGGTTGAAATTCTATTCTGGTTACCTTTTCAACCGGTTGAAATTCTGTTATGGTTACCTTTTCGACTTGTTTTCGTATTCTAGTCGCTTTTTGAACCGAATCGAGCCCCTTTTTTATCCCTTTTTGGTCGTGGTAAAACCTTTTTACCTCTACTTTTTCAATTTCTTTTCCGTGTATATTCCCCATTTGAAGTTCCTTAAGTGGTTTTTGTTCAACCACAATTTTGTTTTTAGCGCCATTTTCCGCGGTTTTTCCCATTTATTTTTCAACCCTAGGAGGTGGGTTCTACCTTACCGCTACATCAAAACTTCTTTCTACGAATATAGTGTAAAAAGGGGGGGGTTTTCACAATTTGGTTTTTATAAATGTCAAAGCGATGGAAAAGAACGGACCTCTTTCACATATCCACTTTCTTTAATCACTTTTTATAAAATGATTGAAGGAAAACTTTCTTTGTTTATAAAAAAAAAGCGACTCCCCGATAGGGATAGATTGTACACCCTTTGGGTTTTACGAAATGCAAAGAAAAAGGCCAGTCTCAACAAGGAATTAAGAAAAAGAGTACAGAAGCTAAAAAGCGGATCTCCTTTGAGGGATGTATTGGACATACGGAGAAAGCTCTTTCAATTCAAATACACTCCGAAAGTGTTGCGATCAATTTCTGAGACCCTCTTTGACCAAATGCACCCGTCGGGAGGAAAGAAAAGGGAAAATGACCCCGTCTGGGATGGACCTTCTCGCGGAGCTTTTTGGTATAACCATAAATTGACGAAAACAGCAGCGGAACAGAGGGTTGACGAGGAAGAGCACCTGCAAACAATGTGGTTGTTTTTTAAAGACTTAAGGCCTTTAAATCAGAAAGAGCAGTATTTGATACTCGAACGCCAGAAACTGGAACGGGAAAGCCAGGAAAAACAAAAGCTTAGACGGCAATGTTTCGAAAAGAGTCTATTAGGGAAAACTTTGAGAATACTTAAAAAAATGGCTCCTTATTTTCGAGCGCCACAGTACATCCCCAGTAACTCTATGTCGCGAGCTTTTAAACTTTACCGGGTATCTGCTTACTTGACTCTTGACTGGCAGGAAACTACCAGAATATTAAGGCGAGTTCACAAGCTGAGAAAGAGGGGCATGATTATCCGAGTCAATGAGGAAAGAGAGAGTTGGATTCGTTCTCACAAGGAACGCTATCTAAAACTCAAGGAAATTCGAAAAAAAAGGGTGCAATTGGAAAAAGAAAAAAGAACACCCAAGAAAATTTTGTTAAGGTTAGATAAAAAGACAAAGAAAGGAACCTTGAAAAAAAAACAAAAGGAGGCTTTCCCCTTAAATACAATTTTAACTAGAATTTTGGTTCTTAATTCTAATTTTAGAACAAGTTCAAAAAGAAAGCGAGATTCAAAAGATAGAAGAAACCTTTATTCCTATCCAAACCCATTGTTAGAGAAAATAAACAAAATACGTCGAAACCGTAACACGGTATATCACATTATGAATACCTACTATGAGGGTAGGAGCGGTTTCACACATGAAGACATTCCTAAGATGCGAAAAAAATATAAAAAATACCGTCAGTTTCAGCTGAAACTACGGACAATCATGAAAGAAGTCCCTCGGTGGGGATACAACATAGATGATGAAAAAATAGATTATAGTGATTACAATATAAGAAATGACGATGTAGTAGCCGAAGACGTCTATTTGCGTACAAGAAAAGCCAAATTTAGGGTATTTAGAACCAAAGTATGGAAATACTATGAGCGACATGATAAACGTGAACTGAAGCAATGGTATTTTTACCGTTACGCTAAGATCACGCATTTTCGTCGCAATATGGTCAAAGGTGCGGACCGCACCCAAAGGCGAAAAGTAACGATTTGTGGGTGGTATGAACACCGGGTCCAGTCGCCCCTTTTTTTGCCCAAACGAAGGAAAACACTTATACTCATTATGCTCACTTTAGATGTCTTTGAGCTTATGAAAAAATGTTATAGATTTTTACGAGAGGACTCCCGGTTTCAAGTTAGAGTTAAGCGTATATCCGAAAGGATAAACCGAATTTGGAAGAAACTGTGGAACCTGCCAGATTCTGACAAGAGTCCTATAGAGGCTGCTATAGAAGCAGAAAACGAACTCCAAGGACTGAGGGAAAGCGAAGAAGACAAAAAAAAACGCCAAGAACAAGGGGATGCCTTAGAAGAATGGCAGGAGCGCCGAGAGGCGCATGAGATCCGAGCCATTTGTATAGCGGAAACTTGGGAACTCCTTCAATCGGGTCATGCAGTAAGATCTCTGATCCTATTAATCCAATCGTTTTTGAGGAAAAATGTGATCTTTCCTTTCTTGATAATAGCTAAAAATATGGCTCGTATACTCTTATTTCAAAGTCCCGAATTGTTTCAGGATTTCGCGGATTTAAAGAAGGAAACTCACACCTTGTGCGATTTTGGGGGTATTCCACTTGACGAGTCACAAGACCCAATAGGGTGGTTCACAGATGGTTGTCAGATAAGGATCCACTTTCCTTTTGAGTGGAAACCTTGGCGAGAAACCGAGCAAAGCAAAGAGAGCAGTGTGGCAGAGGATTTGTATTTAACCGTTTTTGGAAGAATCACTAATATTCCTTTTGGTACGGCTCGCAAGCCCTACCCGTTTTTTAAAACCGTTTTTGAAGAACTAAAGAAAAAAAAAGCTTCTCAAGAACTCAAAAACCTACTCACAAGTGGAATTAGAAAGTTGCAAAAGAAGGGTTTTTTTAAGTTTAAAAAAAAGGGGTTTCTTCGAAAACGTCTTTTAGCTTTTCAAAAAAAAAGCTTTAAATCCAAGCTGCTAAAGGGCGTAAAAGTAAAAAAAAGAAAAAATTTGAAAAAAGGGCCACAATCTAAATTAACAAAAAAGAAAAAAGAAAGGAAAGTGGATAAACCAAGGGCAATCATAAATGAAATAGAAAGGGTTCTAAAAGAAAAGAAAAAAAGACTTTTCATTATTCAAACAAGCATTAGTTCGACCAAAACAAGTTCTCATTCTAAAACATCAGAAGCACTACGAAGACTTTCTAAAATATTAAAAAGAAGAAAGGCACGATTCATTCGTAAATCTAAAATTTTTCGAAAATTGATCATTGAATGGATATACGTGAAAATCCTTTTCGATTTGAAAAATAGGTTTCTAGATGAAATGAATAAGAAAAAGAGTTGTCTTAAAATGGTTGCGCAGTTTTTTTTTCAATTCAAAAAAAAAAGAAAAAACAAAATGATTGACAAGGCCATTAAAGGCATTAATAAAAAGAAAAGAAAAAAAAATCGATTTATTTCAACTATAAAAAAACATTCTTTTAATATGAGAAATAGTCAAATTAGTAATAGTAAAAAAACCCTTGTTTTTGACTTATCCTCTCTGTCACAAGCATATGTCTTTTATAAATTATCACAAACTGAAAAGTCTTCTTTTAGAGTATCTAAATTCCAGAATTTGAGAAATTTGAGAGTTGGAATGAATCGATGGAAAGAATGGTTAAGAGGCCATTTTGACTACTATCTTTTATCTGACATTAGATGGTCCAGATTAGAAGCACAAAAATGGCGAAATAAAATGAATCAATGTCGCACGGCTGAAAATCACAATTTCAAGAAAGGGGATTCATATGAAGTAGACTCATTGCCGATTAACCCACAAAAATTGAAATTTAAAAAACACCTTAGATATGATCTTTTAGCATATAGCTTCCTTAATGCTGAATATAAGAAGGATCCCTATGTCATAGCGCCATCCTTAGTAAGTAATAACCAGACCGCAATTTCACATCTTTACAACATACACAAAGACAGCCTTGTGAATATGCTTACAAGTAATTATAAGCATTTGCGCGATTCCAAGGAAAAGCATCCCTTGTTGGATATGCATATGGACGTTAATAGGACGGCGCTGCGTAGGCGGATGAATTATAATCAGATACTCTTTCATGTTGAAGATAAGAAAAAAGGATCTAAGGTGGTGGATAAGGTCGCTATTGATTCTTGGGTAACTGGCCAGAATAGGGTGCTCCCGGCCGGGTCGTTAACCGAGGACCGCGTCGGGTTCACAGAGGGCGCAATGGTCTTCCTAGAAAGCGTACTGAAACAACTAAGAGAGCGGAGACGACCTTACCCCGAAAGCCTAGATGAATCGTTCAGACCTGAATGGCTGAAGTGGCCGCTGGAGCACCTCATCGGGTACATCCATAAAATTTGTGATATGCACCTATACTTTTTCTCTGTTTATGCCTTGTATTGGCCTGAGTTTTATGATAGGCATAGGCTAGACAAGCTTGGCTGGGTTTTTCGGTATGAAAAGTGTTATGATAAAAGGCGTACCCCGATTTTGAAAAAACAAAAAAGCATGGCTAAACGAAAAAAAGACCTGGCTGCTAGAAAAAAAAAAATGTCGGGGAAGGCCCAATCGAGAAAGATTGCTCAACGAGAGTTTGACCTGAGTTTGATACTAGAACCGGAAGAAGTTGAAAAAATCGAAAAAAAAAACTTTTTTGATTGGATGGGATTAAATAATGAAAACGAACTAGAAGAACTAATGGAACGCAATAATGATGAAAAGAAAAGTTCTTTCCTAGAATCTCGTTTTTTTCTCTTCCCAGAATTTATCCAACTTTATAATTTACTTAATCTTTATGCGAAAGCGGAGTGGACCACGCCGATTCATTCTTTTTTGCAAAATGGAAAGATACGTTCGCGCTCCTCTTACGCGGATTTAAAGGTTGAGTTTGACTCCTTCAACTGGTACATGTACGACAAAAAGGAATGGCCGGCGAAAGGAAGACCACTTTGGGACTCGAACAGGGCCCGACGTCGTCGTCGACATCGCAGGGCGTTATTGAACCTAGGGAGAAAAGACCCTAGGAAGGAAACGACTTTGGACATTATGATAGATCCTACTGAGAGAGAAAGGGCTTATGCTGAGACGATATCCGAAATGAAGGCCGAAGAACAAAAGAAAATAGACGAAGAATACGAAGAAAAAAAGGAAAAAAGAAAAAAAGAACAAGAAGAACAAGGAAAGGCCTTTGACGAAACAAGCTACAGAAAAAACCACAAAAAAAGATTTGCTCGGGTGAGTACATTGAAACCGATAAAGTATTCAAGGTTCCGAAAGACGGCGCTGAAGGATCTAAAAAAGTCGAATTATTTCCGGTATCAAGTGCACTATAGCCTACGTTATTTGATCGCCGACTTCCTTACTAATGTTACACGCACAAGCCAAGTCACGAATAAAGCAACTAACCCGAAGCTCCTTATTGTTTTCATTAAAGATCTTATAGAAATGAGTCAGTTTGGAATCATGGGAACTACTCAAAATCAACTTCCAACTTTGGAAGATATCCTAAACATGGGGTATCTCGTTCTGAACCCCATTCGTACCTTTAAAAGATTGAGGTGGGAGCGCGTTACGTATCAAATCCTAGCCATTTCCCTGCTTCATAAGAATCAATTCCAAAAATTGGCCTACACTCCGGGTCCGGACAATAAAAGAGACCCTTGTCTGGAGATAGGTGTGAACAAAGTGAAGCAAACTACATATAAGGTCCGCAAGGGGCGCAAGGTAGTAGAATCGTTGAGCGTGCGAAGACTGAGAGTTAAGAGGTGGTGGGGACTGCGTGTGTCTTATGGGAAATTTGGGTGTCCTAGGTCTTTCTGGACCCAATTTGTTCGATATTTAGTTCACCCATTCGCAATCCCATTGAAAGCCAAAGCACGTGGAAAGAAAAAGCAGTCTCCTTGGTCTTATGAGAAAGTCTTTGGTCTATTCCACTGGAAACCCGAAGTACGTCCAAAGAAAAAGAGAAAGCGGACTCCTTGGTCTTATGAGAGAGTCTTTGGTCAATTCCACGCAGACCAGATGAGGTTATTTTATAAGATAGGTGTTTGCGGCAAGTTCAAGCGCGAATGCACAGCTATCCTTCTAAGCCTTATAACTGACCCTAAGCGTCCCAACGACAGAATCAAAAAGCTTATTCTTTTGGACGAGGGAGTGCCAGATACGCTTGTCGAAAAGGGTCTGCTTGTTCCTGAAAATCTTTTCTCCCCCAGACGCCGCAGACAATTGAGAATTGTAAATGAACTCAATAAAAAAAAGAAAAAAGAGAAAAGAATCCCTAAACAGAAATTAACCCCCTACAACAAACTTCTTAAAGAAACTGGGCGTATGGATTTGAACCTACTATTGAGAGAACTAGACGAACGAGAAAAGAGACAACGAGAGGAACGACTCAATCTAGTTCAAAAGAAAGAAAGAGAACAAGAAGAACTACGCAAGAAAGAAGAAGAAAGCAAAGAATTAAATAGAATCAAAAAGAAACTAATGAGATTAAGGTTTTTTCTTTGGCCGAATTATCGACTCGAAGACTTAGCTTGTATGAATCGCTATTGGTTTGATACTACTAATGGCAGCCGTTTCAGTATGTTAAGGATCCGAGTATATCCACGATTGAAAACCCGTTAATATTCCATTTTTACTAGAATACCCAGACCATTCTAATGGATTGTTTTACATTCCAGGTGTAACCATGAAATATAGAAATGGCTCAACAAAAGCTTCTTTCTTTTGTTGAGCCATTCTTTGATTTTTAGATTTTCATTTGAATATTCCCATTTTTTTTGTTTATCTTGTGTAAGTGGAGAAAGAAATAGACTCTTCTTTTGTATCCCGAGCCGAATCCAATTTCAATTTGAATGAGTTGTTGATTCATTTTTGATTTTCAAAAATGAGAAGTTCATAACGAAATGAATATTTTCTTATATAAAAAATGGAGAAATTCAAAAAGAACTAGGATTATTATTACTGATCAGTCAAATTCATTTTTTAAAAAAATAAAAGATAAGGAAACCTTGTTTTATGGTAAAAACTCCATTAATTTCAGTTATCTCGCAAGAAGAAAAAGAAAAGAATAGAGGGTCCGTTGAATTTCAAGTATTTTGTTTTACCAAGAAAATAGACAAAATTTCTTCCCATTTGAAATTGCACAGAAAGGACTATTTATCTCAGAGAGGTCTACATCAAATTTTGGGAAAACGCCAGCGTCTGCTGTCTTATTTGTCAAAGAAAAATAGAGTACGTTATAAAGAATTAATAAATAGCTTGAATATTCGCGAGTCAAAAACTCGTTCAATTTGAAATGTTATTTTCAATTATTTGCTTTATTAGATTTTTGCATTTGGATGAATGTCTTTTCGTTTTCGGCAATTCATGAAAGAAAAAATCGAGGAAAAACTTATGACTATACCAGCTACAAGAAAAGACCTCATGATAGTCAATATGGGCCCTCACCACCCATCAATGCACGGTGTTCTTCGGCTCATCCTTACTCTAGATGGTGAAGATGTTATCGACTGTGAACCCGTATTGGGTTATTTACACAGAGGGATGGAAAAAATTGCGGAAAATCGAACTATTATACAATATCTGCCTTATGTAACACGTTGGGATTATTTGGCTACTATGTTCACAGAAGTAATAACTGTAAATGCCCCAGAGCAATTGGGAAATATTCAAGTACCTAAAAGGGCTGGCTATATCAGAACAATTATGCTGGAATTAAGTCGTATAGCTTCTCATCTATTATGGCTTGGACCCTTTATGGCCGATATTGGCGCACAAACCCCCTTTTTTTATATTTTCAGAGAAAGAGAATTAATATATGATCTGTTTGAAGCAGCCACCGGTATGAGAATGATGCATAATTATTTTCGTATCGGAGGAGTTGCAGCCGATCTACCTCATGGCTGGATAGATAAATGCTTGGATTTCTGTAATTATTTTTTAACAGGACTTGCTGAATATGAAAAGCTTATTACGCGGAATCCTATTTTTTTAGAGCGAGTAGAGGGAATAGGCATTATTGGTAAAGAAGAAGCAATAAATTGGGGTTTATCAGGACCAATGCTACGAGCTTCCGGAATGCAATGGGATCTTCGTAAAATCGATAATTCTGAATGTTACAAAAAATTCGATTGGGAGGTTCAGTGGCAAAAAGAAGGAGATTCATTAGCTCGCTATTTAGTCCGAATCGGTGAAATGAGGGAATCCATAAAAATGATTCAACAGGCTCTGGAAGGAATTCCGGGAGGTCCTTATGAGAATTTAGAAATTCGATGTTTTGATAGAGAAAGGTATCCAGAATGGGGCGGTTTTGAATATCGATTCATTAGTAAAAAACCTTCTCCTACTTTTGAATTGCCGAAACAAGAACTTTATGTGAGAGTTGAAGCCCCAAAAGGAGAATTGGGAGTTTTTCTGATAGGAGATCGGAGCAGCTTTCCTTGGAGATGGAAAATACGTCCACCGGGTTTTATGAATTTGCAAATTCTTCCTCAGTTAGTTAAAAGAATGAAATTGGCTGATATTATGACAATACTAGGTAGCATAGATATCATTATGGGAGAAGTTGATCGTTGAGATGATAATTGATACACCAGAAGTACAAGATATCAATTCTTTTTCCAGATTCGAATCCCTACAAGAGATATATGGGATCGTCTGGATGCTTGTCCCTATTTTGACCCTTGTAGTGGGAATCACAATAGGTGTATTAGTAATTGTGTGGTTAGAAAGAGAAATATCCGCGGGGATACAACAACGTATTGGGCCTGAATACGCCGGTCCTTTCGGAATTCTTCAAGCTCTAGCAGATGGGACAAAACTGCTTTTGAAAGAGAACCTTCTTCCATCTAGAGGGGATAGCCCTTTGTTCAGTATTGGCCCATCCATGGCAGTCATATCAATTCTTCTAAGTTATTCAGTAATTCCTTTTAGCTATCGCCTTGTTTTAGCTGATCTAAATGTTGGTGTTTTTTTATGGATTGCCATTTCAAGTATTGCTCCCATTGGACTTCTTATGTCAGGATATGGATCAAATAATAAATATTCCTTTTTAGGTGGTCTACGAGCTGCCGCTCAATCAATTAGTTATGAAATACCATTAACTCTATGTGTGTTGTCAATATCTCTACGTGTGATTCGTTAAAACAGAAACCCGCATTCGGGTTGAGGAACTAAACCAGATAGTTATATGAGTGAAAGAAAACAGCTTCTATTCTATAGTCTAAAAGGAGAAATTGGCAGTAAAAAACGGAGTCTCATTTCCTATGTACAAGAGGTAAGCGGAAGTCAACATTAAGGGAAAGGGCCCTTGCCCCAAGATTGGTTGAGTAGTCATCCTGGCTTGAAGCGGGCTCAAAAGATCAATCCGGATACGGTTTTCGTTACCCTTTCTGCCTATTCCCTCATATCTATTACCATAACAATACCAAATGGGGAGCTCCTTTAAAATGAGTGGATAGTTAGGAACACCAAAATACATAAAGGATTGGTAATGGAGATTTTGTAAATTGTCCAAAAGGACATTTTTACATAACATAAAAAGAAGAGTAATTGGGGGCTTTAAGTTGGTAGAAATGATCAAGCAGTACTCCTCGCAATTCCGACCTAGAGTATGCTCCAATCCACCGATTCAATAAATAACTATCAGGAACGAAATAATCCTTTATTCACTTTTTTGAAACCCCCCCAAAAAAATAAATCAAATAAAAAAGATAAAATAAAAAAAAAAAAGCCATGGAATTCACTCCCTTAATCTAGACAATTGAAGAAAAATCGGTTATTATACTTTCGAATAAGCCGCTATGGTGAAATCGGTAGACACGCTGCTCTTAGGAAGCAGTGCTAAAGCATCTCGGTTCGAGTCCGAGTAGCGGCATCAAGATTTTCTAAACGAGAAAATAGAAAGCATATTCTTCTATTATTCTTTTGAATAATAGAAATTCAATTTCTGAGTCCCATTTCTTATATTTTAATTGGAGGAACCCTGCATTTTTTTATTTTGATGATCTTTTTGACTTTAGAGCACATATTAACCCATATATCTTTTTCGGTTGTTTCAATTGTAATTACAATCCATTTGATAAGCTTATTGGTCAATGAAATTGTAGGACTATATAATTCGTCAGAAAAGGGCATGATAGTGACTTTGTTCTGTATAACAGGATTATTAATAATTCGTTGGATTTATTCAGGGCATTTCCCATTAAGTAATTTATATGAATCCTTAATCTTTCTTTCATGGAATTTCTCCATTATTAATATGCTTCCGTATTTTAAAAATCTTAAAAAGAATTTAAGCGCAATAACCTCACCAAGCACTCTTTTTTTCCAAGGATTTGCTACTTCGGGTCTTTTAACTCAAATCCATCAACAAAAAATATTAGTGCCCGCTCTCCAATCCCAGTGGTTAATGATGCACGTAAGTATGATGATATTGAGCTATGCATCTCTTTTGTGTGGATCATTATTATCAGTAGCTCTTCTAGTCATTACATTTCGAAAAAATAGAAGCGTGGTTGGTATTGGTAAAAGAAATAAGTTCTTAAATATGTTATTTTCCAATATCCAATACATAAAAGAAAGAGAGAAAATTTTACTAAACACTTCCTTTCCCTCTTCTGTAAATTATTACAGGTCTCACTTGCTTCAACAATTTGATTGTTGGAGTTATCGTATTATTAGTCTAGGATTTCTCTTTTTAACCATTGGGATTCTTTCGGGAGCAGTATGGGCTAATGAGGCATGGGGGTCATATTGGAGTTGGGACCCAAAGGAAACTTGGGCCTTTATTACTTGGACGATATTTGCGATTTATTTACATATTCGAGAAAAGAAAAACGCAGAAGGTGTAAATTCGGCAATTGTGGCTTCTATTGGCTTTCTTATAATTTGGATTTGTTATTTTGGAATCAATATATTAGGAATAGGGTTACATAGTTATGGTTCATTTCCAATATAATATAATTGAATTGAAAAAAGTTTATGACAAATAGAAAAACGGATTGTCGAAGCAGCGGGCTTACATAAATATAAGAAAACGTCGTAAAAGCCGTTGAGAACCATTTGAATCACTACACATAACTTGATTCAAATGGTTTTGCAAAAGATGTCTAATTACAACTCCATTTTTTCTTTTTGCTTAACTTGAAAGTACGGCAAAGAGTCGCTTTTTTCATTGTCCAAGTCCAACAAAAAAGTGACTTTGACATAGGATTGCTTTTTTTCACTATCTATAAAAAAAATTGAGATACAATCAATTCAACCTTGTCAACCGATAATGAGAGAAGAAAATCGGGATAAATACCCATACCTATTACGGGTAAAAGGATAGAAATCGAAACAAATAACTCTCGCGGACCAGAATCAAAAAAAGAGGAGTTTGGGGCATTAAAAAGCCTGTAACCATAGAACATCTGGCGTAACATAGATAGTGAATAAATCGGAGTTAATATCATTCCAATTGCCATTACAAAAGTAATTATTATTTTTGGCATTAATAGAAATTTTTTGCTGGTAATTATTCCAAAAAATACTATCAATTCTGCAACAAAACCACTCATGCCCGGTAATGCAAGGGAGGCCATGGATAAGATACTGAACATGGTAAATATTTTCGGAATGGCGACGGCCATTCCACCCATTTCGTCGAAAAAACCAAGACGTATTCTATCATAACTCGTCCCTGCCAAGAAAAAAAGAGCAGCACCAATAAATCCATGAGATATTATTTGTAAAAGAGCTCCACTGAGTCCCGCATCCGTTAGAGAGCAAATTCCTATAATTATGAAACCCATATGAGATACAGAGGAGTAGGCTATTCTTTTTTTTAAATTACGTTGACCAAGAGATGTTGAAGCTGCATAAACTATTTGGATTGCACCTACTATAATCAAGTAGGGGGCAAATATAGAATGCGCATGGGGCAAGAATTCCATATTGATCCGAACCAATCCATAAGCTCCCATTTTTAATAAGATTCCGGCGAGAAGCATACAAGTACTGTAATGGGCCTCTCCATGAGTGTCTGGTAACCATGTATGTAAGGGTATAATCGGTGATTTGACAGCAAAAGCAATAAGAAAGCCGATATAGAATATTATTTCTAGTGCCGCAGGATACGATCTATGAGCTGAGATTTCAAAATTGAATGTTGGCTCGTTGGAACCGTATAACCCGATACCTAGAACGCCTGTTAATAGAAAGATCGAGCTTCCTGCAGTGTACAAAATAAACTTTGTAGCTGAATACAGGCGTTTCTTTCCCCCCCACAAGGATAAAAGTAAATAAACGGGAATTAACTCGAGCTCCCACATGATGAAAAAAAGCAAAAGATCCTGAGAAGAAAATGATCCTATTTGACCACTGTACATTGCTAACATCATGAAATGGAATAATCGGGAATCTCGAGTAACGGGCCAAGCCGCTAAAGTAGCCAAAGTGGTGATAAATCCCGTCAGTAAAATGGGTCCGAGGGAGAGTCCATCTATTCCCAATCTCCAGTCAAAATGAAAAAAAAAGATCCATTTATAATCCTCCACAAGTTGGATTAATGGATCGTCCAATTGGAAATGATAACAGAATGCATAGGTCGTTATAAGGAGTTCTAGTGAACATACGCACAAAGTATACCATTTAGTTACCTTATTTCCTCTATGGGGGAAGAAGAAAAGGAAAGAACCTGCTGAGATCGGAAAAATAACAATTAGTGTTAACCAAGGAAAATCATTCGTGGTAAAGACAAGATACACTTGGACCATAAAACCCATGCTCAAAAATAAAATCTATTAGTCTTTATTCTCTTTTTTTTCGAGTACGGGTTTTGTCGGTAAAAAAAAAATGTATTCAATTCAACTGGGATTTTCCGAAAGATATTAATAAGCTAGACCCATACTTCGAGTTGTTTCGTGCCATAAATAAACCCGAACACTTAAGAAATCTGTTGGACAGGCGGATTCACATCTCTTACACCCGACACAATCCTCTGTTCTTGGAGCTGAAGCAATTTGCTTAGCTTTACACCCGTCCCAAGGTATCATTTCTAATACATCCGTGGGGCAAGCTCTAACACATTGAGTACACCCTATACATGTATCATAAATTTTTACTGAGTGTGACATGGGCTCTATAAATTTTTAGACGTCATAAATTTTCGATCTAGTCAATTCATTTTGAAATAACTCATATATTTCGCCACCAGATGAATCAATGATTTAGCAGAAATTTTCAACCTACTTTCTACTTTTGGTCTTCAAAAAAGGCCAAGATACTTTGCTTTGATTTCCTATGTTTTCGCAAATAGGAGGTGACATATCATACATACCAACTTCAATGGATGAATAATAGAATCTTAATTGTCTAATGAATACTACTTATTCAAGAAATTCGATTGATTAATACGAATTGATTTTTTGTTACGATAAATTGACGAAATAATAGCCGGTCCAATAGCTGCTTCAGCGGCTGCAATGGCTATAACAAAAATGGAGAAAATGTCACCTTTTAGTTGGCGACTATCAAAAAAATCAGAAAATGTTACGAAATTTAGATTAACCCCATTCAGCATAAGTTCAAGAGACATAAGAGCCCTAATCATATTCCGACTCGTGATCAATCCATAGATACCAATAGAAAATAAAAAAGAACTCAAAACAAGGACATGTTCCAGTATCATTGAAGAGCTCCTTATCAATTTGAATTCATTTCAATAGCAACAAGAATGCAAGGGATTCAATTCATTTTAATGCTACTAAAAACAAGTATGAAACAAAGGCAATATGTCGAAAAAATAGATTTTACATTATATATATGAATAAAGAGTCTTCAAGCAGAATTAAAAGAATATAGATATGATAAAACAGAAGACGATTTCACTTCAAATTTTTGAGGTGTTGCCAGTTAGCAATGAAAAGGTTTTTTTACTGACGAGCCGCAGCAATTGCACCTATCAAAGCAACTAAAAGAATTATTGAAATGAGTTCAAATGGAAGAAAAAAATCTGTTGATAAATGAATTCCAAGTTGTTGACTATTACTTATCAAATCTTTCTCTATAATCTGGTTTGATCTTGTAGTCCAAAGAATCCCATACCATGATGTATCTAGAATAGTATTAATTAGTGAAAGAAAAAGAATTGTACAAATTAGTGAAGTAAGCCCATCCCCAACAGTCCAAAGATGAAAATCTTTGTAATATTCTGAACCATTCATGAACATCACAGCAAATAGTATTAAAACATTTATAGCTCCTACGTAAATAAGGAGCTGTGCAGCAGCTACAAAATAGGAGTTTGATAGAATATAAAATAAAGATATACAAATAAAAACAAATCCCAAAGAAAAGGCAGAAGAAATTGGGTTGGTAAGTAATACGACCCCTAGACTCCCTAATATAAGACCTGATCCCAGAAAAACTAAAAGAAAATCGTGTATTGGTCCGGGCAAATCCATTATATGTTATATGTAAGAAATAAATAGAAATCTTTTTCATGACCTTATTGACCCCACCAGGAAAACTTTTACGATACCAAACCCGCTTCTATTCAATTAGAATCTTAATGAATGTGAATTACCGTAGGTCGATCGACAACCCCACCACTCTATATTTCGAATAAAAAAAAGGTATGTTAACAAACTTGAAAGCCAAATGAAACCGGGGTTCTCACTAAGCAATCACTAGTTCCAGTTTGTCCTTATTGAACAAGAAAAAAAAAGACCAGATTCTTTTTTTTTTTAGGCAAAAGACGAACTTTAGTAAAAAGGTTTACTTGCTTTTTAGTTTAGGTAAATTCAAAATGGTTCGAATTGTATAATCATCAATTACTGTCATTGGTAAACGACCCAGAGCAGTTTGATTATAATTCAATTCGTGACGATCATAAGTTGAAAGTTCATATTCTTCGGTCATCGATAAACAATTTGTTGGACAATACTCAACGCAATTACCACAAAATATACAAATTCCAAAATCAATACTGTAATTAAGTAAGCGTTTCTTTCGAATATCCGTTTCAAATTTCCAATCAACAACAGGTAGATCTATAGGGCATACACGAACACATACTTCACACGCAATGCATTTATCAAATTCAAAATGAATTCGACCGCGAAAACGCTCCGATGTAATTAATTTTTCATAGGGATATTGAATAGTTACAGGGAAACGATTTGCGTGGGATAAGGTAATAATCAAACTTTGACCAATGTACCTTGCGGCTCGTACTGTTTGTTGACCATAATTCATGAATCCAGTTACCATAGGGAACATATCGCGAATATCTCTGAATAATTTTACTTTTCTTTCTCTTGTTTAAGATACACTGTGAAGATAGAATGTCCTAGTCCTTTTTTCTTTCCCTTACAGAGAAAGGAGTTGAGAAGAAGTTGTTAATAATAGATTACCGAGAGAAAGAGGTAAAAGAAATTTCCACCCAAGATTTAAGAGTTGGTCCATTCTTAGCCTAGGTAAAGTCCATCTTGTTGTGATAGAAATAAACAAGAAAAAAAAAGTTTTAGCTAATGTAATAAAAAGTTCGGTTGTTGTTCTAAAGATTCCACCCGCGTTATTTATTTCAAATAATGGAGGAAAGTCTATGTATGGAATAGACATATTCCAACCGCCTAAATAAAGAATTGTTACAAATAAAGAAGAAACTAATAAATTTAAATAGGAAGTAAGGTAAAATAAAGCAAACTTTATACCTGAATATTCCGTTTGATATCCGGCTACTAATTCTTCCTCTGCTTCTGGTAAATCAAAGGGTAATCTTTCGCATTCGGCTAGGGAAGAAATTAGAAAAATAAGAAACCCTATAGGTTGACGCCACAAATTCCACCCCCAAAAACCATATTTTGATTGTGCCTCAATTATATCGACTGTACTTGAACTATTAGAAAATCCTAGTCGGCAAAATCATCACTACTCCCATCGCTATTACAGAACCGTACGTGAGATTTTTTTACCTCATACGGCTCCTCAGGGGCCTTAACTAAATTGAAGGACCAAGTCGTTTTATCTGGCTATATTCTCTATTTGTAGGCTAGATAAAGTTTTTAAAAATATATTGGAAGGTCCCGAATTAGACCAATGGAATTCTGTCTACTAAAAACGAAAATAGAAAAGAAATAATAATAGGGAAAAGTACTTCTGAATTGATCTCATCCTTTACTATTTCCTTTTTTCTTTCTTGAGTAATAGCTGAATCCTTCAATAAAATACCCCTATGAAGATATAGATAAATATTGCGACCCGGGGTTTTTGATTGCGAAAAGGGTTTTACATTCTTTTTTTTAGTTCATGACTTGAGTAATGGGACGAGTTGTATCTCCCTAAAACTGGAATTACAATAGAAAGCTAAAAAAAGACTTTATTTCTTTTTATTTTAATTTCTTGTTATTACAGTCTTTCTTTTTTTTTCGTTCCTATTCTTCTTTCTAAATAAAGGGGGGGTTTCAAAAAAGTGAATAAAGGATTATTTCGTTCCTGATAGTTATTTATTGAATCGGTGGATTGGAGCATACTCTAGGTCGGAATTGCGAGGAGTACTGCTTGATCATTTCTACCAACTTAAAGCCCCCAATTACTCTTCTTTTTATGTTATGTAAAAATGTCCTTTTGGACAATTTACAAAATCTCCATTACCAATCCTTTATGTATTTTGGTGTTCCTAACTATCCACTCATTTTAAAGGAGCTCCCCATTTGGTATTGTTATGGTAATAGATATGAGGGAATAGGCAGAAAGGGTAACGAAAACCGTATCCGGATTGATCTTTTGAGCCCGCTTCAAGCCAGGATGACTACTCAACCAATCTTGGGGCAAGGGCCCTTTCCCTTAATGTTGACTTCCGCTTACCTCTTGTACATAGGAAATGAGACTCCGTTTTTTACTGCCAATTTCTCCTTTTAGACTATAGAATAGAAGCTGTTTTCTTTCACTCATATAACTATCTGGTTTAGTTCCTCAACCCGAATGCGGGTTTCTGTTTTAACGAATCACACGTAGAGATATTGACAACACACATAGAGTTAATGGTATTTCATAACTAATTGATTGAGCGGCAGCTCGTAGACCACCTAAAAAGGAATATTTATTATTTGATCCATATCCTGACATAAGAAGTCCAATGGGAGCAATACTTGAAATGGCAATCCATAAAAAAACACCAACATTTAGATCAGCTAAAACAAGGCGATAGCTAAAAGGAATTACTGAATAACTTAGAAGAATTGATATGACTGCCATGGATGGGCCAATACTGAACAAAGGGCTATCCCCTCTAGATGGAAGAAGGTTCTCTTTCAAAAGCAGTTTTGTCCCATCTGCTAGAGCTTGAAGAATTCCGAAAGGACCGGCGTATTCAGGCCCAATACGTTGTTGTATCCCCGCGGATATTTCTCTTTCTAACCACACAATTACTAATACACCTATTGTGATTCCCACTACAAGGGTCAAAATAGGGACAAGCATCCAGACGATCCCATATATCTCTTGTAGGGATTCGAATCTGGAAAAAGAATTGATATCTTGTACTTCTGGTGTATCAATTATCATCTCAACGATCAACTTCTCCCATAATGATATCTATGCTACCTAGTATTGTCATAATATCAGCCAATTTCATTCTTTTAACTAACTGAGGAAGAATTTGCAAATTCATAAAACCCGGTGGACGTATTTTCCATCTCCAAGGAAAGCTGCTCCGATCTCCTATCAGAAAAACTCCCAATTCTCCTTTTGGGGCTTCAACTCTCACATAAAGTTCTTGTTTCGGCAATTCAAAAGTAGGAGAAGGTTTTTTACTAATGAATCGATATTCAAAACCGCCCCATTCTGGATACCTTTCTCTATCAAAACATCGAATTTCTAAATTCTCATAAGGACCTCCCGGAATTCCTTCCAGAGCCTGTTGAATCATTTTTATGGATTCCCTCATTTCACCGATTCGGACTAAATAGCGAGCTAATGAATCTCCTTCTTTTTGCCACTGAACCTCCCAATCGAATTTTTTGTAACATTCAGAATTATCGATTTTACGAAGATCCCATTGCATTCCGGAAGCTCGTAGCATTGGTCCTGATAAACCCCAATTTATTGCTTCTTCTTTACCAATAATGCCTATTCCCTCTACTCGCTCTAAAAAAATAGGATTCCGCGTAATAAGCTTTTCATATTCAGCAAGTCCTGTTAAAAAATAATTACAGAAATCCAAGCATTTATCTATCCAGCCATGAGGTAGATCGGCTGCAACTCCTCCGATACGAAAATAATTATGCATCATTCTCATACCGGTGGCTGCTTCAAACAGATCATATATTAATTCTCTTTCTCTGAAAATATAAAAAAAGGGGGTTTGTGCGCCAATATCGGCCATAAAGGGTCCAAGCCATAATAGATGAGAAGCTATACGACTTAATTCCAGCATAATTGTTCTGATATAGCCAGCCCTTTTAGGTACTTGAATATTTCCCAATTGCTCTGGGGCATTTACAGTTATTACTTCTGTGAACATAGTAGCCAAATAATCCCAACGTGTTACATAAGGCAGATATTGTATAATAGTTCGATTTTCCGCAATTTTTTCCATCCCTCTGTGTAAATAACCCAATACGGGTTCACAGTCGATAACATCTTCACCATCTAGAGTAAGGATGAGCCGAAGAACACCGTGCATTGATGGGTGGTGAGGGCCCATATTGACTATCATGAGGTCTTTTCTTGTAGCTGGTATAGTCATAAGTTTTTCCTCGATTTTTTCTTTCATGAATTGCCGAAAACGAAAAGACATTCATCCAAATGCAAAAATCTAATAAAGCAAATAATTGAAAATAACATTTCAAATTGAACGAGTTTTTGACTCGCGAATATTCAAGCTATTTATTAATTCTTTATAACGTACTCTATTTTTCTTTGACAAATAAGACAGCAGACGCTGGCGTTTTCCCAAAATTTGATGTAGACCTCTCTGAGATAAATAGTCCTTTCTGTGCAATTTCAAATGGGAAGAAATTTTGTCTATTTTCTTGGTAAAACAAAATACTTGAAATTCAACGGACCCTCTATTCTTTTCTTTTTCTTCTTGCGAGATAACTGAAATTAATGGAGTTTTTACCATAAAACAAGGTTTCCTTATCTTTTATTTTTTTAAAAAATGAATTTGACTGATCAGTAATAATAATCCTAGTTCTTTTTGAATTTCTCCATTTTTTATATAAGAAAATATTCATTTCGTTATGAACTTCTCATTTTTGAAAATCAAAAATGAATCAACAACTCATTCAAATTGAAATTGGATTCGGCTCGGGATACAAAAGAAGAGTCTATTTCTTTCTCCACTTACACAAGATAAACAAAAAAAATGGGAATATTCAAATGAAAATCTAAAAATCAAAGAATGGCTCAACAAAAGAAAGAAGCTTTTGTTGAGCCATTTCTATATTTCATGGTTACACCTGGAATGTAAAACAATCCATTAGAATGGTCTGGGTATTCTAGTAAAAATGGAATATTAACGGGTTTTCAATCGTGGATATACTCGGATCCTTAACATACTGAAACGGCTGCCATTAGTAGTATCAAACCAATAGCGATTCATACAAGCTAAGTCTTCGAGTCGATAATTCGGCCAAAGAAAAAACCTTAATCTCATTAGTTTCTTTTTGATTCTATTTAATTCTTTGCTTTCTTCTTCTTTCTTGCGTAGTTCTTCTTGTTCTCTTTCTTTCTTTTGAACTAGATTGAGTCGTTCCTCTCGTTGTCTCTTTTCTCGTTCGTCTAGTTCTCTCAATAGTAGGTTCAAATCCATACGCCCAGTTTCTTTAAGAAGTTTGTTGTAGGGGGTTAATTTCTGTTTAGGGATTCTTTTCTCTTTTTTCTTTTTTTTATTGAGTTCATTTACAATTCTCAATTGTCTGCGGCGTCTGGGGGAGAAAAGATTTTCAGGAACAAGCAGACCCTTTTCGACAAGCGTATCTGGCACTCCCTCGTCCAAAAGAATAAGCTTTTTGATTCTGTCGTTGGGACGCTTAGGGTCAGTTATAAGGCTTAGAAGGATAGCTGTGCATTCGCGCTTGAACTTGCCGCAAACACCTATCTTATAAAATAACCTCATCTGGTCTGCGTGGAATTGACCAAAGACTCTCTCATAAGACCAAGGAGTCCGCTTTCTCTTTTTCTTTGGACGTACTTCGGGTTTCCAGTGGAATAGACCAAAGACTTTCTCATAAGACCAAGGAGACTGCTTTTTCTTTCCACGTGCTTTGGCTTTCAATGGGATTGCGAATGGGTGAACTAAATATCGAACAAATTGGGTCCAGAAAGACCTAGGACACCCAAATTTCCCATAAGACACACGCAGTCCCCACCACCTCTTAACTCTCAGTCTTCGCACGCTCAACGATTCTACTACCTTGCGCCCCTTGCGGACCTTATATGTAGTTTGCTTCACTTTGTTCACACCTATCTCCAGACAAGGGTCTCTTTTATTGTCCGGACCCGGAGTGTAGGCCAATTTTTGGAATTGATTCTTATGAAGCAGGGAAATGGCTAGGATTTGATACGTAACGCGCTCCCACCTCAATCTTTTAAAGGTACGAATGGGGTTCAGAACGAGATACCCCATGTTTAGGATATCTTCCAAAGTTGGAAGTTGATTTTGAGTAGTTCCCATGATTCCAAACTGACTCATTTCTATAAGATCTTTAATGAAAACAATAAGGAGCTTCGGGTTAGTTGCTTTATTCGTGACTTGGCTTGTGCGTGTAACATTAGTAAGGAAGTCGGCGATCAAATAACGTAGGCTATAGTGCACTTGATACCGGAAATAATTCGACTTTTTTAGATCCTTCAGCGCCGTCTTTCGGAACCTTGAATACTTTATCGGTTTCAATGTACTCACCCGAGCAAATCTTTTTTTGTGGTTTTTTCTGTAGCTTGTTTCGTCAAAGGCCTTTCCTTGTTCTTCTTGTTCTTTTTTTCTTTTTTCCTTTTTTTCTTCGTATTCTTCGTCTATTTTCTTTTGTTCTTCGGCCTTCATTTCGGATATCGTCTCAGCATAAGCCCTTTCTCTCTCAGTAGGATCTATCATAATGTCCAAAGTCGTTTCCTTCCTAGGGTCTTTTCTCCCTAGGTTCAATAACGCCCTGCGATGTCGACGACGACGTCGGGCCCTGTTCGAGTCCCAAAGTGGTCTTCCTTTCGCCGGCCATTCCTTTTTGTCGTACATGTACCAGTTGAAGGAGTCAAACTCAACCTTTAAATCCGCGTAAGAGGAGCGCGAACGTATCTTTCCATTTTGCAAAAAAGAATGAATCGGCGTGGTCCACTCCGCTTTCGCATAAAGATTAAGTAAATTATAAAGTTGGATAAATTCTGGGAAGAGAAAAAAACGAGATTCTAGGAAAGAACTTTTCTTTTCATCATTATTGCGTTCCATTAGTTCTTCTAGTTCGTTTTCATTATTTAATCCCATCCAATCAAAAAAGTTTTTTTTTTCGATTTTTTCAACTTCTTCCGGTTCTAGTATCAAACTCAGGTCAAACTCTCGTTGAGCAATCTTTCTCGATTGGGCCTTCCCCGACATTTTTTTTTTTCTAGCAGCCAGGTCTTTTTTTCGTTTAGCCATGCTTTTTTGTTTTTTCAAAATCGGGGTACGCCTTTTATCATAACACTTTTCATACCGAAAAACCCAGCCAAGCTTGTCTAGCCTATGCCTATCATAAAACTCAGGCCAATACAAGGCATAAACAGAGAAAAAGTATAGGTGCATATCACAAATTTTATGGATGTACCCGATGAGGTGCTCCAGCGGCCACTTCAGCCATTCAGGTCTGAACGATTCATCTAGGCTTTCGGGGTAAGGTCGTCTCCGCTCTCTTAGTTGTTTCAGTACGCTTTCTAGGAAGACCATTGCGCCCTCTGTGAACCCGACGCGGTCCTCGGTTAACGACCCGGCCGGGAGCACCCTATTCTGGCCAGTTACCCAAGAATCAATAGCGACCTTATCCACCACCTTAGATCCTTTTTTCTTATCTTCAACATGAAAGAGTATCTGATTATAATTCATCCGCCTACGCAGCGCCGTCCTATTAACGTCCATATGCATATCCAACAAGGGATGCTTTTCCTTGGAATCGCGCAAATGCTTATAATTACTTGTAAGCATATTCACAAGGCTGTCTTTGTGTATGTTGTAAAGATGTGAAATTGCGGTCTGGTTATTACTTACTAAGGATGGCGCTATGACATAGGGATCCTTCTTATATTCAGCATTAAGGAAGCTATATGCTAAAAGATCATATCTAAGGTGTTTTTTAAATTTCAATTTTTGTGGGTTAATCGGCAATGAGTCTACTTCATATGAATCCCCTTTCTTGAAATTGTGATTTTCAGCCGTGCGACATTGATTCATTTTATTTCGCCATTTTTGTGCTTCTAATCTGGACCATCTAATGTCAGATAAAAGATAGTAGTCAAAATGGCCTCTTAACCATTCTTTCCATCGATTCATTCCAACTCTCAAATTTCTCAAATTCTGGAATTTAGATACTCTAAAAGAAGACTTTTCAGTTTGTGATAATTTATAAAAGACATATGCTTGTGACAGAGAGGATAAGTCAAAAACAAGGGTTTTTTTACTATTACTAATTTGACTATTTCTCATATTAAAAGAATGTTTTTTTATAGTTGAAATAAATCGATTTTTTTTTCTTTTCTTTTTATTAATGCCTTTAATGGCCTTGTCAATCATTTTGTTTTTTCTTTTTTTTTTGAATTGAAAAAAAAACTGCGCAACCATTTTAAGACAACTCTTTTTCTTATTCATTTCATCTAGAAACCTATTTTTCAAATCGAAAAGGATTTTCACGTATATCCATTCAATGATCAATTTTCGAAAAATTTTAGATTTACGAATGAATCGTGCCTTTCTTCTTTTTAATATTTTAGAAAGTCTTCGTAGTGCTTCTGATGTTTTAGAATGAGAACTTGTTTTGGTCGAACTAATGCTTGTTTGAATAATGAAAAGTCTTTTTTTCTTTTCTTTTAGAACCCTTTCTATTTCATTTATGATTGCCCTTGGTTTATCCACTTTCCTTTCTTTTTTCTTTTTTGTTAATTTAGATTGTGGCCCTTTTTTCAAATTTTTTCTTTTTTTTACTTTTACGCCCTTTAGCAGCTTGGATTTAAAGCTTTTTTTTTGAAAAGCTAAAAGACGTTTTCGAAGAAACCCCTTTTTTTTAAACTTAAAAAAACCCTTCTTTTGCAACTTTCTAATTCCACTTGTGAGTAGGTTTTTGAGTTCTTGAGAAGCTTTTTTTTTCTTTAGTTCTTCAAAAACGGTTTTAAAAAACGGGTAGGGCTTGCGAGCCGTACCAAAAGGAATATTAGTGATTCTTCCAAAAACGGTTAAATACAAATCCTCTGCCACACTGCTCTCTTTGCTTTGCTCGGTTTCTCGCCAAGGTTTCCACTCAAAAGGAAAGTGGATCCTTATCTGACAACCATCTGTGAACCACCCTATTGGGTCTTGTGACTCGTCAAGTGGAATACCCCCAAAATCGCACAAGGTGTGAGTTTCCTTCTTTAAATCCGCGAAATCCTGAAACAATTCGGGACTTTGAAATAAGAGTATACGAGCCATATTTTTAGCTATTATCAAGAAAGGAAAGATCACATTTTTCCTCAAAAACGATTGGATTAATAGGATCAGAGATCTTACTGCATGACCCGATTGAAGGAGTTCCCAAGTTTCCGCTATACAAATGGCTCGGATCTCATGCGCCTCTCGGCGCTCCTGCCATTCTTCTAAGGCATCCCCTTGTTCTTGGCGTTTTTTTTTGTCTTCTTCGCTTTCCCTCAGTCCTTGGAGTTCGTTTTCTGCTTCTATAGCAGCCTCTATAGGACTCTTGTCAGAATCTGGCAGGTTCCACAGTTTCTTCCAAATTCGGTTTATCCTTTCGGATATACGCTTAACTCTAACTTGAAACCGGGAGTCCTCTCGTAAAAATCTATAACATTTTTTCATAAGCTCAAAGACATCTAAAGTGAGCATAATGAGTATAAGTGTTTTCCTTCGTTTGGGCAAAAAAAGGGGCGACTGGACCCGGTGTTCATACCACCCACAAATCGTTACTTTTCGCCTTTGGGTGCGGTCCGCACCTTTGACCATATTGCGACGAAAATGCGTGATCTTAGCGTAACGGTAAAAATACCATTGCTTCAGTTCACGTTTATCATGTCGCTCATAGTATTTCCATACTTTGGTTCTAAATACCCTAAATTTGGCTTTTCTTGTACGCAAATAGACGTCTTCGGCTACTACATCGTCATTTCTTATATTGTAATCACTATAATCTATTTTTTCATCATCTATGTTGTATCCCCACCGAGGGACTTCTTTCATGATTGTCCGTAGTTTCAGCTGAAACTGACGGTATTTTTTATATTTTT